TACGGTAGGACGTGGATCGATCATGACGAAAATGGACTTCTCCGTAATGTAATAGAAGAGTCACAGTCCAGTTCCCCGGGCTTTCTCCCTTCTCGACCAGACGAAGGAGATATGAATTCCATTCAGGCGGGTAAGGGCTTGGCTTGACTCTGTGTTCTCTCCTGGTCGGAGGCGAAGACTGGCAAAGTTCATCATTCAGTGGTGGGGTGTTCATAGAAAAGAGGGCGTCGCCCAACGAGTGGCAGATTTTGATGGAGTCTCGCTCATAGATAGAGGAAGAGTACGCGCGCTAGCGCGCTACGGCTTACGCAGTTGATCGGATCAGATAGCCCTTCGGGCAACCAACCGCACATCAAATTCCGATCAACAACTTGGAGGTATGGCTGAGTGGCTTAAGGCATTGGTTTGCTAAATCGACATACAAGAAGATTGTATCATGGGTTCGAATCCCATTTCCTCCGGCACGGAAGTGGAACGGGCGGGCGAAATTACGTGAGAGAAAGAACCTCTTGGTGGAGTCCCCCGGAGGACAGAATAGCACTACTTTGTTACTAGGAGCGGGGAGCCCGTTGCGCGTTGTTTTTGTTTGACCGGCCTATCTTCTTTCTATAAGCAAGCTCCCTCCGGCCGTCCAGTCCCTGGGCGGCTCTCGGTTCTTGAGCATGTTGGGAGAGGAGATTAGGCGGCAGTTGAAAGAGCTGCTCGAAAGCTTGACGAACAAGCGTTCAAGCCCTCTCCTTACGTCGAGCTGCTCCGCTCCTTTCTTTCTTGTTATTAGTAAAGGGCTTTTCCCTTACTAGTAAAGTGGTAAGGTAGGGCGCTATTCGATGAAGAAAACAGACTTTAGGAAAGTGGTTCAGGTAGCTCAGCTGGTTAGAGCAAAGGACTGAAAATCCTTGTGTCAGTGGTTCGAATCCACTTCTAAGCGGGCTTTGGGTCCAAAGGACAGGTAGCCGGGAGCGAGCCGGATTTTCAAATTCAAGTGAAAGAGGAAGCCAAAAAATGTGAGCGCTCCTGCACTATACGGCTTTTTGGCGGTAGGGTTGGGGTGGCTTGCTGGAGGCAGATTTTCTAAAAAAAGCGGTTGATTACTCGGATTGGTTCTCGCGTCCCTGTGCCCAAAAGGATGGGCGAGTTCGGTTCGAGTGTTCATCGATCGGGTGGATCTATATGCTGGGTGAGACGAGGTGTAGCGCAGTCTGGTCAGCGCATCTGTTTTGGGTACAGAGGGCCATAGGTTCGAATCCTGTCACCTTGATGTGATGGTCTGCAGTGCACAGACCCGCCTATGAAAACATAGGCGAAAAAAAGTACTGACTATCCAGGGGAAGACACCTGAAAGTTAGATTTTTCTCAAAATAGCTTAGAGTCTTTCTAGACAGGAAAAACCTTAGGGAACATGAATCAAACTAACTTACTTAATAAGTAATAAAAACCACTTAGCGGTAAGTTAGGTCTAGAGAAGATTATATAACAACAGTTATAATGACTAATAAAAAGGTTTTGAAAAAGAAACCAATGATGAATCAAATTCATCAATCGGGCTCAGGAAGTCCCCTGAATTTTAAAATAAATGATCGTTGGCTCCATCACTACATAGACAATCTAAATATAAAAGATAAAGAGAAAATGTTAAAGTTTTGGCAAAAATTTTATGATCGGTATAAGGATGTCAATAAAGATCAATTATCTTCAAAAGATGACCCATGTATAAAAGAAGAAAAAAGGAGAAAAAAGTCTAAGGTGCATATGGCACGAAAAGGAAATATGAATCGTAGAATGTCCAATTTTTTGGTAAGAATTTCAATCCCTATTTTATTACTTACTGTGTCTTATTGTCTCTATATTTTGCTCGGGTCGATTGACCTTTTTTATGTGCTCTTCTTGAAGATAGGGTCTGCTCTCGGGTCTCGGGCTCTCTCCGTTGCATTATGTCAGATGGGCTGCTCAGGGGGTCTGGCCTTGGCCATTGGTTTGGCTGTGAGGGCCTTTTTCGGTGCGGAAACCCCGACTCTCGCTCTCGGGCCTGATGCAGCGGAGCAACCTTCCAACGTTCAAACAGGCGCATCGACCTCGGGCTGGAGAAGTTTCGAGGAACGTGTCTTGTTGGAACCGATGCCATCTTCGGGTGAATCCAGCGAAGCTAGCGTGAATCAGCAGCCTGTGATTCCCGAGCTGGAGCCTCCACTTATGGAGGAGAACGCCCGAAGAGCAGAGCTATATGGTCGATTGCGGACCAATTTGTGGGGGAAGACTTATACCGAAGGGACCCTAGAGTCTGTCGTTGGCAGACAAGTGCCCATCGAAAAACACATAGAAGCCGCACTTGTGGAAGATGGGTACGATCCTCAAGTTGTCTTTGAAAAAAGACATCAGATCCGCGGCTTGATTTTCTACCCTTTTGGGGAGGCGCTTAGTAAAGACACTTATGTCAATCATCTAACCGCAATTCTCAATTCGGGTACACGGCAAAGCGTTCCTTACCGCCGGGTTATCAAAGCGATTCGAAACTCGGATCTCTTTTTATAACTGGGATCATCCCTCTTGATCTTCTTTGGTGCATCTTTCTTTTTCCCATGCTTTTCGTTGGTCAACAACCAACTCTCTATAGTCAAAAACACAACTTCTACAGGCCGTCTGTCTGGAGGGAAGAATTTTTTCTCAATCAATCATGCCTCAACTGGATAAATTCACTTATTTCACACAATTCTTCTGGTCATGCCTTTTCCTCTTTACTTTCTATATTCCCATATGCAATGATGGAGATGGAGTACTTGGGATCAGCAGAATTCTAAAACTACGGAACCAACTGGTTTCAAACCGGGGGAACAACATCCGGAGCAACGACCCCAACAGTTTGGAGGATATCTTGAGAAAAGGTTTTAGCACCGGTGTATCCTATATGTACTCTAGTTTATTCGAAGTATCCCAATGGTGTAATGCCGTCGACTTATTGGGAAAAAGGAGGAAAATCACTTTGATCTCTTGTTTCGGAGAAATAAGTGGCTCACGAGGAATGGAAAGAAACATATTATATTTGATCTCGAAGTCCTCATATAGCAGCGCTTCAAAAAATCCTGGATGGGCGATCACTTGTAGGAATGACATAATGCTAATCCATGTTCCACACGGCCAAGGAAGAATCAAAAAAGAAAAAGGTATTGCTTAGGGCTCGGAATACTCGCGGTGACGTGATAGTGAAAATATTCATGGTTCTCTTTAGCCAAATTGGTGGAACTCGCCCCGAAAGTATCTAAGGGTACTTTTCAATCCAAAATTTTTGTTCCAGAGAACTATGCTTTGGATATTCGCAGGACGACAGAGTTCTCCTTGTGGGACCTGGATTATTTTGAAAGGGCAGTTGGTCCTCAGGTATCAACTGTTGCTGATGCATATGAAGGTGTTCCCCTGGTGACAGGTAGGTTATGTCAAGTGATCGAGGGGGGTGGTAAACGTCGTTTGTTTGCTATATGTAATTCTATTAAGCAACGACTTTTATCCCCTGTCCACGATTGGGCATTCAAGGTACTATCTAGAATTAGAACTGATGGTACTTTTGACCAAGAACGTCCGTTGCGGCGTCTGAAAGAGAAGAAAACTCTAATAGATATCTATTCATTTGATTTAAAGTCTGCAACTGACCGTTGGCCACTTGCTGTTATCTATACAATGTTTGAATCATTGTTTGGTTCGACATTTGCATCATCAGTGGTTAACAGTTCTTTGGGCCTTAATACTTTCCTTGTCGGCCCTCCCCTTCCTTACGAGGAAGTATTATGAGCTGTCCTTTCTGGTCGGCCAGCCTTTAGGTTATAAAGGCTCTTGGTCACTTTTCTCGCTGTCCCACCATTTTGTGGTGTGGATGGCAGCTAAAAGAGCGGATCCAAGTAGAACCAAACCATTCTGGAACTATGCCTTACTCGGTGATGACATTGTCATTGCTGATAAGGAGGTTGCTCAATCTTATAGAGAAATCCTTGACCAGTTAGGCGTCAAAATCTCACTTCCGAAGTCGATTATATCTTCTTCTGGAGCGTGCGAGTTTGCTAAGCGGTTTTGGGTTAAATCGCTTCAAGTTGATTTATCCCCAATCTCTCTTAGGGCCTTGACTGGTTGTAGGTCGATACGAGGCCTTGTTCAAATTGCTGGGAAGTATGGAGTTAATTCTCCTTCTGTCCTTCAGCGCCTCGGTGGAGCAGGTTATCGTGTCCGTTCTCGTCTGATGACGACTCAGTCTCGTCGATGGGAGCGTCTTAAGATTGTGGCTTCTAAACCCGGGTCACTACCTTTGGAATATTGGCTTGGTAGAGGGAAGCCTCTCAATCCATATTTAAAAGGGAAGATGGTGGCCTATCTCCGAAGGGAACTTCGCCCTAAGGAGATCCAGATCTTTCCTTCAGATCTGGTGTTTGATGGTGAGCGGGAAATTCTAGAACGCACTGTCTTACTCCGTTGGGTAAAACAGTGGTTAAAACAAGTTTCTTGGTACCATACCACGGCGTTAGACCAGTTTGTGTCCATCGATGAGTTGATGAAAGCCCCCGTATGTACGAGATCTTGGAAAAGATCCCAAGTGGATGAAAATCTCATTCGCTTTGGTCTTATCTGGAAATTGTATGATATGGGAGCCGGTTGGGATATTACAACTACTCCTCAGTATTTGTTATCTCCAGCCACGGTGATCACTCACTCACGGTGGATTTTGGGTGGTCTCAAAGGGACCGACTTTATCATGGCGCCTGTTGACTAACCGGATTAGTGAACACTCGAACCATAAGAATATAATAGTTGCTCGTTCCTGACGTACTGGAGTTATCACTTTTGAATTTCTCATCTCGGGAGCCAAAATGTACCATGTCCGATCAAATCCTTAACTATCTTATCCAGTATTTCACACAATTCTTCTGGTTCTGCCTTTTCCTCTTTATTTTCTCTATAGCTTCTATCTTCCATTTTGATTGTTATCTTTATATTAGGTTGTGCTCTCTGGTTTTTTTAAGAGCACTGCGGTTCCGCCGTTTTCTTTTTTTTTTGAGAGGGCCCTCTTTTTTTTGTTTTTTTTTTACCTCTCTTGACCAACCCTTTCTCATTCTTTGAGAATGAATATGCAAGCTTCGGTGTTTTACCAACGACAGCATCCTCCTCAGGGGGAGGAGGAGGAGTGCCAACCGATTCTTCCTCGTTCCTAGGCGAGCTTTTTGACTCGTTTAAGGAGACGGGGGAACAAAAGGAGGGTGCCTCCGTTAACCACCGGCCCCCGCACATGCAGGAGGAGACCTCCTCTTCATCCATCCCCCCAGAAAGTGTAGAGGAGGCCCTTCGGCAGCGCCTCATTATTGAAAATGGGGAATTGCGAGTGGAAATATGTGAAGTCCTTCGTGAGGACTTCAACAAGGCAGAATCCGAGTTTCCGCTAATAGCCGACGGCCTTTCTCGAACGGAGGCCCTGGACCGTATGCTTTCCGAGACTTATATAGCAAATCCGGAGGCACGAAGAGGCGTATCCCCCGACGCCTCTTATAGGGACTTGGTCCTTTATAAGCACTGGTTACGACGAGTTCTTTCGGGGGCTAAAAACTTGTCTGAGGGCCGCCCCCTTAGGGCTCGTGACCTGCCGCTTCAAGGGCAAATAGTTCCGTTCTACGCTCGGGAATGGGCAAAGCTTTTTGATGGGTGCTAGGCGCTCCCACGGTCCGCTTGCCGAGGAATAGAAAGGGAGGACCGGGGGCAAGAGCAAGTTGGGTTGGGGTATAGAGCCGTAAGCGCGGTGGGGGGGTGACAGAGGACGTGCTCGTACGGTTCAAAGAAGGGTATGATCAACTCGTTGATTGTTGGGAACTTTCACTCCTCTATATTCGAAATATGCCTTTCTAGGAGCATTACGATCTGCAGCTCAAATGGTCTCTTATGAAGTCTCTATTGGTCTTATTCTTATTGTGCGCCTTGTGAGCGCGTTTGGATCCGCGAAGGCAATCGCTCGGATGTTCCCCTAACCCAACCCGGGAACGGACCGGAGGGAACCGCAGCATGGGGAATGTCCGCGTCTCGTCGCAAGGCTCATTTTTTGTTTTGGGTCATAGGGCGGGCGGCTTTATCTGATCAAGGGCCGGGGCACAAGGGTCCTGGTACTATCCAGGTGCGAAGAACCCCGGAGGTGACTGCAATGAGCAGAAATCTCACTCACCGGCCTAAACGACGAGCAAACACTCGAACGTGAGAGCAAGGGATCACCTAACGAATGGACGAGCTCCAAGGAGGGAGGAAAGAGGAAGGCAAGAACCATGCTTTCAGAGAAGTGGCGGTCCGAATCTTATCTGAACTGCGAGAATAACTGACTAAGCCATGCCATAAGGGTCATTCTCCAAACCAAACGGGACGGGGCCAAGCCTTTAGGTTGTTTAAGTAGGTTGGGTGACAGATCGGCCATAGGAGTACTCCGGGATATAAACCAGGGCAACCAATGTCGAGCATACGACGATGCCGCCCGTTTTCATTTCGTGGAAGTCCCCGGCAGAGGAAAGGGCTGTAGGTGATGGCGCGTTCTGCTTCTTATCTAGAGAGGGGCGCTGAAATCGTTCCTATTGGGTCGTGCGTGACAGCTGGTATAGATGAATAAAGGCGGGCCGCTTGAACGGGACCTATTATCTTAATAGGCGGCAAAGCTGAATAGGAAAGGGGCCGAGCTGACTGATGAGTGCCTTTTTAGCCTTTAAAAAAAGGGCTCTCATGTGAAGCTAACATGGCTGGCTACATACAAGTATAGCCAAATCAAGATGAGACGTGACGGACGGTCAGAGGCCGCAGCGGGACTATCATAGGAAAGCCCGCCCCCGCTAGCTAACATAGAAAGATATTCCCGGATAGCAAAAGTCTCTATGTGAATCTCTTCCCGACCAGGCCGAATCGGGCCACCACTTGGGATGGGAATGGCTCAGCCCATATGCATCATTTGATGAAAGCACTCCAGTCGCTTCCTCGAAGTGGCTTGTCAACCACGCTTTCCCTCCCTCAAAACAATGCTCCTCACCAACCGGCCTTGGGTTGGGGCAAGACAGCAATGAGTAGTTCGCTCCAGGACCCCACCCCCGCGAGAGCAGGATGCCGGCCGAGATGGAGCTGGGAGCCAACCTATACTTTCCTGGGGCTTGCCTTGCCCCAACATCTAAATAAAATGCGGGCGCCGAAAAGGAACCAGCCCAGCCTCTTCAAGAAAGCTTTGCTTGGTAGGCGCTGCCTATTCACTCGGACAATGCTCTAAACACGAAAGTGTGACGCCCCCTTCTCCCATGCTGAGTCACAGGCAGCGCCTCGGAAAGCGCGGACGAGCCACATGCAGGGAAACTTGCACGTGTGGTTCTGGCCGGGGACCCCGGTATACTGTACTAATATGTGTAGGTCCCCGTAATTCGAGTGAGATTGCCATGGCGCAAAAGCAGATATGGTCCGGTATTCCCTTGTTCCCTGTATTGGTTATGTTCTTCATTTCTCGTCTAGCAGAAACTAATCGAGCTCCGTTTGATCTCCCAGAAGCGGAAGCTGAATCAGTTGCAGGCTATAATGTAGAATATGCGCGGGATGCGATCCTTAATAGTCCACTGTTGGCGGAAGCCAATGTCCCGGGGTCCCGGGGACTCATTCTGACTGAAACAAGGGGTGGGTCTTTACCAACTTTAAAATCGAAGATTTTAGGTAAGCCAAAAAACGTGAGCGCCCCTACGCGAGCCTTATTGAAAAGGCCCCTTACTATAGAACAAAGCAAGGGATTGAGCTGCGCTCGTTGCTTGTTTGGTCGAGCACTTACAAACCTCTCCTTGACAGTCGAGCACTTCGTTCCTGACTCTAACGAGTAAGCGATTTAGAACTGACTCTTTAAAGTCAGTTCGAAAGCCCTTAGCACAAGCACTAAGTAAGAAACCTACCTTATTGAAAACTCAAGTAAAGCCTTAATATATATGTATTCTATTAATGCGCTCAAGCATGCGAAGAAAGCAACAAGCGTTCAAGCCCTCTCCTTACGTCGAGCTGCTCCGCTCCTTTCTATGTTATTAGTAAAGAGCTTTTCTTGCTTGTTTAGTAAAGTCACGCTTTTCATTTTTATAGGAGTAGGTGCTTGCTGGGGCACTCTTCATTCGAAACTAATGAATGTCGGGTCGGGGGTTTCTGCCTTGTTATCAAAAAGGGAGTTGGGTAAAGCAAACTCCCTCCTTGGACGAGCACGGGGCTTAGTCAAGTAGAACCGGGTTGCGCTGCTTGATGCTCCGATCGAAAACAAATCAGTGGGGCCATGCCGGTACGACTGAATATGCGTTAAAAAGGTCAATCCCTCCCCCAAAAAAAACCGGGCCGAACTTCTAACAGCCCGCCCGCTTCCATAGAACAATATCGCGGCAACGTAGACCTAAGTGGTCATATTGGATCTTTGGGAACCATCACAAGTACGGCCGGCCTATATTTAAACGAGAATGCCGTGTCGTCCAGCGGAGCCTAGAAGAAGGTGACTCGCGCAGACAGCTGACTTCTTTTCAATAGAAAGGAATAGCCAAACCAACCCAGCTGGCTGGTCAATCTCAGAGATCTTATCGGCCGGCAAACCGGAGACGGACGACCACGGTCCCGACCTTACCAGCACCGGAGGTGTACTAATCAATGAACCCCCGAAACCAACTTTCTTTTCTGACAAAATCAACCAAGCCTAACCGGTCACGACATGTTGTTGATATTGATTGAGTTTGAGGGACTTTCGCTGACTAAATCCATCCATAAACCTAGACCCCGGTAACCTTCGTAACCAAAGCGTCAAGACAACAGCCAAAGGTCACCTTTGGATTCGTAAGTAGGGGGCAAAGAAAAGAGGAGCACGTAGGAATGCCGACCACTACATAAGCCACTGGTGGCTGAGAGAAAGCGAGCAGCACCTTGTATAGGTTGGGCGGAGCTTGAAGAAGCGAGCCCCTATCAGAGAAAGCCATTGCGCGCTAGCCTAGCTAGCTAGCGTTTTTCAGCTGGCTGTTATGTTAGTTGTAGCGCGCCTTCCCTCCTTATCTCACTTCGGAAAGATTTCGCAGTATTTTCTTATGATGACCTGGTCGAGAGAGTACGATACATCGGTGTAAAAGATTGAGTGGGATCTGTGAGGTTGGTTATAGTAAGGCCTGGCCGGAAAGTGTTCTTGCCTCTATCATTAGCTCGGGTAGTCGCCGTTTCTGGTGTTTCAGTCACCTTTCCATGGCTCCCTTAATTATGTGCTAGGAATTTCCCTCTTGAGTAATGGGAAGCGGGCTAGTCCCCGAAAATGCTCGTTCTTTTGTCGTTGGGGTGTTAATTAAAAAGCCAGGGCCATTTTGGCCCAAGGCCCGCAGACGTAGGAAGGCTTTTCGAGAAAGGCCCTGGAGAGCAATCAGCTCACTGATAGGCGCATATAGATATGGCTCCGTGGAAGTTGCCGTTGGTTTTATTTCAGGACACTTGATTATTTGCAGTTTGGTGTAATGGGTAGGTAATCCTAGATGTTTCCTGAAACTCCTGATTACCAGTTAGTTATGGCCGAGATAGAAAGATTTTTTTTAATCCGCAATAGGGGACCAAGCCATAGCTTTCTAGGCGTTCATACACTTAAGCAAGCCCTTTCTATTAACCATTGGGCTCGCTCGGGAATGGGATGCCGCACTTTTTTATTTTTAGAGGGGGGCTTTGGTAGTCAACTGAAAAGGCTCTTTGTCTTTCATCTGCTAGGTTGAGGGACATAGTGGATAGAAGACTTGAGTAGCTAAATTGAATGAGGGGCCTAGCTTGCTTTCCTTCGATTCTCCTGTTTTAGGCGACAGGTTGCGGTGAGACAAGAGGGAGGGAATAAGGAAATTGAACGGTACAGATTTCATAAGATAGGTGTAGAGGAGTCTAGCAAAGCGATAGGAAAAAAAGGGCCTTCGGCTATGTTTACTTTGTCATCAAGGGGCGGAGCGAAGTAACTAGGCGGAGATGCAGGATCGCTGTAAGTAATTTCTCATATAAGAGAATCTTATCATTTTTAGAGAGTCTGATTCCCCTTTGTTCAAGTCCGAGGTCGTGTCTCCTTAGCTAGGGCGACGAAGTTAGTAAATCACGAATACGAGTTAGACTGGACCTTTACGAAGGTCATGCTTTCTTTCGAGGCTCAAGCTTTCTAGTAGCTTGGACTAACACGAATCTTTGTAACCAAAAAAGTATACATACCCTAGGATGGAGTAGTAAGCTCTTGAAATCTTATCCGGTTTGGAGGTTGTTCCGCGTTTGCACAGTTCAAGGCTTCCTCCCTGTATACAAAGCCGCACCGAAGCACAGCTTTCCAAGCTTGGGATGGAATAGGATGATCATCCGGTCATGCGATCTCCGATCCAAGCGCTTTAGTAGATTGCTGGACCAAGGTTCCGAGCGTAGAATCGAATCTGCTCTAGTATTTGCTAACAGATCAGTAGGCTCTGACAGCCTCCTCTCTTCTACTAAGGCATGAAAAAGGGAAACTCTAAAGTAAAGAAGGAATCTGCCTCCGATCTGGCTTTCAAACTAGAAATTGCATAAGAAAGGTAGGTCGGATCAACGCGTAGAGAAATGCTATCCGACTTGATCACGCGTTTCCTTCTGTTGGTGTTCAGTGTGGGCAGTCTCCTTTATCAAAATAGTAAGAGAAAGAGAAGGGAAAGAGAAAGAAAAGAGGGAAGAAGCGGGGTAGAGGAATTGGTCAACTCATCAGGCTCATGACCTGAAAACTGCAGGTTCGAATCCTGCCCCCGCCTAATCACTTGAGATGCTGTTGAGGTAGAGATTTGCTTTTTGTTCCGTGAGTGAAAGAGATTCGTCTTCCTGAATGGAGTGCGCGGGAAGAGAAAAACCTAAGATAGTAGCACTACACTTAAAGCGGCATTCTCCCAATTATCTTAATGGAAATTGAAAAATAAATGAATTCTAACTAAAAAGTTAGTTGAAACGTACATATTATGATGGAAAAAATGGCACCATCCGGGGTCTCATTCCCCGGTATCGTAGTATATTCCATACTGCGATATGGTTGTGTCTGAGCATCGTAGCGCTTAGGCCATCCATAGTGTCTAGCAGTTACACTATGTCTAGGGCTAATAACCCGATGGCATTTTGCAACTGTCAACCGAGCACCTCTGATGGTAGATCAAAGACTTTGTCTGCGACTATATATCAGAGATAACCTCAGTCATCACCCGGCCGGATTACACCGGTCTGATGATGATCCTGGTTGGAACCCAGGCGCCCCCCTACGAGGCCATGTCATATGGCCCGACAAGGAGAGTAGAGTACTTTAGGACTCTTTGAACGACGACGAATCATAAATCATAGTTTCACGAATTAAATAAATGGCTCAAATGAACAATAGTATGAATAAAATATATTCCCTTTTCAGTCTTTACGGGAAACATTTCCTAATGTGCTGGGCAGTGTATCTATTATATGCTAAAGCAGTTCTAGTTTTGGTTCAAATAGCTTTTTACTTTATTTCATTCTTTTTTTTTGGCAATAATCTTCCGGACTTCGGGTTAATCCACTGGTTCGACAACGCCGGTGACAGTTCCAGTCTGCCTGCGTTGGAGTCAGAGTCAAGTTCAGCATCTCTTGGGACCTATAGAAATGTGATTGCGGCCGAAAACGAGGCCGAAATCTATAATCGAATAAGAGCGCTTGAGAATTTGGAATACTACAACATACCCCCCCAGAACAATAAGGGGGACTATGAGAATGTTGTACGCAACCATTTTGATCAGGCCAGAGATGTGGATCATTATCGAGAGATTTGGGACAAGGAGTACCGGGAGCTCCAGTTCTTAGAAAAAAGAGGGCTCCTGGAGGATAAACTCCACAATTTGCTGATAGAGGAAGAGAAGATTGATCGTATTATGGAACTTTCGCCCTATTCAGATATAAGGAAGGAGGCTTATCACTTCATTCAAAACAAACTGGAACCAGTCAGCAGCCTAGAACATTCTTTCCAACGGAATATAATGGAAGGCTCTCTTGGTTCGTTTAGTCAAGAACTGAATTCAGGTGGTAGGCAATCCAACCTTTACCGGGAATTCTATCAATATTTCACGGATGCAGAATTCCGCCGTGGGGTGGGCCTGCCCCTACCTGAATAGTATAAAAAAATGAATTAAGAATTATATATAGTTATAGTAGATTATGGAATTCTCTAGTAGAAGCTGTATCTGGTCAGTCATAAAATGTCTATTGATTCGTTGGCTTTATAGGTAGTCTGTCTGCCGCTTTTTCTTCTTTATTTTTTTTCCGGTATGCCGCTCCGCGAGCAAGGAGCGAAACGAAAGAACCAAGTGGGTTGTGGTAATGTCAGAATTTTCACCTATTTGTATCTATTTAGTGATCAGTCTGCTAGTTTCTTTGATCCCACTCGGTCTTCCTTTTCCCTTAACTTCCAATAGTTCGACCTATCCAGAAAAATTGTCGGCCTACGAATGTGGTTTCGATCCTTTCGGTGATGC